AAGAACTTGAAGCCCCCTCTCCCTAAATCAAACTTTTTTTGAAAAGCCTTCGCCCTCCTATTCAACGGGGCTATTAGAGAAGCAGCTTCGTTCCTTGACTTCTTTGCTCAGTCAAGCTTCCTTGTTCCTTAGTGTAGTCTCGGTCCATAGTTTAAGACTCCGTTCCTTATAGTATAGTCTATATCCACAGCTGACGGTGACTCCGTACCGACGCCTTTCCCTTTGTAGACGGCTAAGTTACTTCGTAACTTTAACGTACTTTTTTTCTTACTCTATCATAGGCCTTCGTCGGGCTGGCTTTCATCCCAAAGCCTATAGGCGAAGGCTTGGTTTCGATATCGCTCATGACTTGTTATAGAGTCCGTGTAGTGGTCGGCCTTCCCATCAGAAATGGGAAATGATAGAGTGGTCGGCCTTTTGCTTGCCTCCTTCCAGCTCAGAATGCCTAATGCCTATTATAAGTTCTAGAAGCTAACCGCCAGAAGCTCACCCTTCGGGTCTCGCTTCCAGCGCAGGAGGCCAAGCATTCTGCCAGACGTCCCGCCTTGGGAGCCCCGTTCGCCTTTGTTCAGTAGATCTTCAAAAAAAAGAAAGACTTCAATGCAACCTTAACTACAACTACATTACGCAAGCTCCACCAATACCTACCTATCGAGTCAAAAAAGTACCAGTGACGGTGACTTTCTAGGTTTATGGATTCAGTCAGCGAAAGTCCTAAATCAATATCAACAAGATGTCGTGACCGGTGTAGCTAAGTTTCCAAAGGTGAACAGCGCCCTTTATAGTCGTAAAATGCTTCTCTGAAAAGTAAGGAAGGAGGCAAGCAAATGAAGGGAGGCATTACGGGCCGACTACAAGAAGGAAAGCTTCGTAGACTCGACAAACCGCTTCTATAATGCCGACTACTAAGTGAAGACTTTCCCCCTTCCCTTATTAAATAAAGTCAAGGGGAAAGGGAAGCGAAGCTTAGCGAGCTGGCCGATCACTACATAAGCCGCTGGCGGAGAAAGCTCGAGGAGAAATATTCATTCGTTGCTAAGCCAAGGTCCCAGGTCTCCGAGTCAGCCCGCGCTTTTTCGAAGAATCCTGCACCCATGGGCATATGGCCTGGCAGGCCTTCCCTTTCCGTCGGAGCTTCATGGGTGTTGCCCCGTTCCCCAATCAGATATGATATTTGGATGTGAGCTATACTCCGCGAGGAGCCAAACGGGCGTATGGCCTTGCCATTGGACCTCTCTTCCCGTGTGACTAGAAATGTTCAGTGACAACCTCTCAATTGTCATTGCCTGGCCTCTCTTGCTACCGCGGTAGCACCTAGTGTGGTCAGCACCAATCGTGTTCGGGCAACGAAGCTTACACTCATTCACATTGGTTCATCCTGCTATGCCCCGGGCCTTCTGCTCTCCGTAAAAAAAAGGTGGCCGACCTTTCGTCAAGGCTCAGGAATCCGCTGGACATCTCAGCGGCGGGATTTTATACCCGCATCTGATCGAAGTTTAATTTTAGTGCCCCCAGATAAAGGAGAGCTCTTTCTAGGTGGGTCGCTTCGCGCAAGACATTGCTTAGGACCAACGGGTCACACGACAGGTGCACGATCGACTTTGCACGCTCCATCCTTCGCCCTCAAACCCCGGAGAGCTTTGAGTTGCTTCGCCCTTTCGCCTATCGGCTTGGCAGGCAAGCTACCTTGATCCGTCTTCGGCTTCGATTTGTTATGCCCAGCAGCTCCAACAAGCCCTAAAGTATCTTGCCGCCTAAAACTCTGCCAAGAAAGCCCTGCTTTACCTTTGATCCTATGTGCCCAGAGAATGCTATGCGTTCTCCACTTTCGGACCTCGCAAAGAGAGAACGTGCTTTTTCCTCTCACTTTCTGTCTCATTCGCGGAGCGAAGAAAGCGGGCTTTGCCCCAGCTACCGCTATCCTTGGGAAACCAAAAGAGCTAGCGAAGGCAAGGGATGCAGTCTCTCTCTTGGCCTTTGGAGAGGAGAAGGCAGAGAAGAAGACGTCCTTCACTAAAGTTTTTGTGCTTCCTGCGCCCTTACTAGCAAAGGCGCTCTTAGACGAAGACAAAGGAGGCATTCCGGTAGGAAGGGGAGGCATTCCGGTAGGAAGGCCGACCACTACATAAGCGGCCATCAGTCCAGGAGAGAAGCAAGCTACCTTTCTTTTATCCACCTTCCCGGGCAGGAAAGAGAACGAAAAGAGGCCGCTGATGGTGTTCGTGGTAGGTTCGAGGATCTTGCGCGGCGGAGCGAACTCCTCGATCGTGTTCATTTTTTTCTGGAAGCCCCCTTCTTTGATCCATCGTACTGGAGCGATTTGAGAAGAACGATTAGGGTCATATTCTATACTCTCTACAATGCCCATAGAGGAAGTGCTTCGTTTCAGATCAATTCTTCGCAGCAATCTCTTCGAGCCACCCCCTCGGTGAAAAACCGTAATACGCCCTGAGGAATTCCTACCAGCAGACTTTCCTGTACTCAAAGTGAATTGTCTAAGTGCTCTTGCTCTCCCTGGTCTCATTGTCTATCTCGTAATCATTTGATTCCGTCTGACTCCTCCTACTCCTCCTTTCCGAAAAGATCATCCTTGGTCCTTTTGACATAAGATTCTCGGCCACCTCTGGTCCGGGTGCTCAACTTTACTTTTAGTAGATCGTGACTATGATTTTAGATCGCTGAGTTATTTAAGCAATTCTTTCTATATTCTATATATTATTATTTATATTATTTTTGAGTCTTTCTTTTGATAAAAATGGATTCCGAACAGAAGAAGACAAGACTTCTTCCTGGATTAGTAGTGAAGGAAGAATTAGTGGTTGGTTTGGTTGTTGACCAATGAAAAGCATGGGAGAAAGAAAGATGCATTTTCGAAACTCAAAAGTAAGGGACCCTTGTTTACAAAGCTGTCACTCCAAGAACTCGAAGTCAAGCATCTTCGGGAATATCCAGATTAGTCTTCTTTTCTTCTTTCTCTTGACCCTTCATTGATTGATCTCGTTCCCACTGAAACCCCCTACTTCAAGGGGAGTCGAAGAAGTGAAAGAGATAGTGAAACTGGGGCAAGAAGAACTTAAGGCTCAAAAGATTCAATTCTTGCTGCTGGTAGCCGGTCTGCCGGTCGATAAGCAGCAGCTACAGGCCGAAACCCACTACCAACTCCGCCAACAGCACACCTAGATGAGGATATTTAGCCGCACCTGATGCTGCTGCCTATACAGCACATCCGCCCACTTTGTCTAAGTCGACAGGAAAGCTGCATAAGATAAGCCTCTTCCAGTTTGACCGACTCCATTTTTTTATAGAAATAACACTCGATCAAAGGGGAGCATAAGCAAGTTCACAGGTTTCAACCTCTGTAATCGATGGAGTGAGAACCAACCCCAGGAACTTACGCACAGTGCTGCACACTCCTTTTGGTAATCATCATTCGTCTGTTAACAAATTCATTGAATCCTGATCAGTTTATAGCTAATTTAAGGAGAACGAAACATCTCGAAACGAATTTCTTTACTTCCGTAGCACACGCCTAGCGTAGCAAAAGTGAGGTCTTTGGAAGGGGCACGGACTCCACTTTAGAGTCTGATTGGAATTCGCATTCTCGATAAGAGCCGCTACGAGATCTCAAAACAGAAAGTACCTTATCGTCGAAGACGACTTCTTTCTATTCTATTTTGATCTTGCAGAATGGAACCCTACTCTGAGAGGCAGGGGAAGACCCTCTCCAGAGAGGAAAGAGGAAGGTTATTTCAAGCTGCTTTCAGGCGTGCGCCCACGTCGTCCTGCCATCAGAAAGAGCCTACCAGTGTTCCCTACTAGCACAGTACTGGCCCCTCGGCCGGTTGGCTACTAAGCCTACTGGAGTTATTGATAGGTGTGCTTCTCCCATTCAGCCAGCGCAGTTGTCCGGAATGACTATTTTCTGACGTTCAGAGCTGTTTCCGAGGGCTTTTCCTGCTTGGGTAAGCAGTAAGAATCTCTCGAAGACCCCTTAGTGGCGTGGGTAACCCTCAGTAGGTCTGATTCTATTCTAGCGGTAGTAAATGGCCGAATCCGTCTGCCCCTTTCTTCGTAGGCAAGTAAGGGCCTCAGTATCGAGCTACAGGCCCTTATAATAATTCTTTGTCTTTCTAGTCTGGTACCAGTAGTTCTCCTCTAATGGACACACCTTCGCCCGGGGAAGGGATGAGGTTAGGGCTTTGTTTAACAGAAGAAGTTTCTCTTTGTCTGATCTTTCTTAATGAAGTGTTCTAGCGCCAAGCCGCTGGAAAGCAGGATCACTTAATTAAAGAGAAGGCAGGCGGGCTAGAGAATCTAAGGAGAGAAGTTCATACGAGAGTAGCCAACGGAAGGGGCGAAGTAGCTCCGCAGTCAATTTAGGCTCGCCCAAAGGAAGTTCCGTAGTGAGTTAATAACACTAAATGAATCATAATTTTCAATAAAGTGACCATAAAAAAGAATCCAAGAAGTCAACCACGGCACGGGCAGAAGAAATGGACAAGGATTTGTGGACTCGCCTCAGGATGGAGAGGAAGCTACTGTGGAAGAAGGCAGTTGTTGAGCAAGTGAGGTTGAAGTTCAATATGAAACTGGAGAAGAAGAAGATTCCGCTGAAGATGTCGAAGATTTAGACTATTAAAGGCTTAATGGAGGGGCTAGATGGCTTACGGTACGGGATATAGGGTTTTGAGGCGAGGTGAGTCCTTGCAGGTCGTATAGTTCAATAGTGGCGTAGGCGGAGCGAGGCCTAAGAGCTCGGTCTCGTATACCGAGTCGAGGAATCTCCTTCTGAGATAGTAGATGGCTCTTTCCTTCCTACTCGTTTCATCTGACCAAGGACACAACTGATGCTTCCATTACTTACAGATACATAGAGTTCTCACAGGAATGTTTCCGAAAGTCAAGCAAAGGAACGCTCCAGTCAGTAAGGAGAGAGACCCTTAGATAGCTAACCCAGGGAAATCCATTTTGGGTAAGCCCCGAAAGAAAGTCTCAGTTCTAGCTGACAGGGACACCGGCACAGTCTTGGACTGCGAGAAATGGGAGCTGCTAGTTACATTCCAGAATCTTGGAAGGAACACCATATCGAAAATCCCCTCACTCTTATGTAGCTTGGCGGGGGTGTGCTACTAGTCTTTCCAAGGCACTTTTCAGGCTTGACAAATCATTGGGTGTGCTGATCACAAGGAAAGTCTCAAGTTCTGCATGGGTATCAAACTAAGGTTGAGCAGGAAGAAACGACTCAAACTTTTGGGTCAGAGTGTGCTGAAGAAGCTAACAGCAAAAGCAGAGTCCCGGGAAGTCGAATTCCATACAGGAAGACAGCTAAGCTAAGAAGGAATCCTGCTAAGAGCAAAGGGATGCTACCAAGCAAGGAAGTCAGCTACCAACAAAGGAAGTCAATCTTCCTATTTTACAGCTTCTAAGGAAAAGTCACGCATCCGTTGTAGCTGGCAGTGCTCATTCTTTCATTCCTTTAGTCAATATCTTAGTATAAGCTGTCCTGAGGGAAGAATTGTACTAGATGGATTCCGTTTGGTCTGTTCCAGTCTGTACTCTGTTTCTTGGCGAGTGATTGTTTTCAAGGGCTTGCCGCGTATCAGTTGAGTTCCCTCCGGAATAGCTTCCTCAGACAACATCCCTTCCCAGCTAATCCCCATGTTGCCAACCTGCCGAGCAGGGTCCGGAACGAGAAAGGACAACCAAAGGGACAAATAGAGAATCCCTTGATTTTTTTCTAGCCAAAACCAATTTGCTGAGTTGAGCTTGATTCCCTATCTCGCCATTTTTATAGAAATCGCAGGTATATCAAGAGAAAGTTTTTCTAGAAAACAGCTTGCTTAGAGAGCTTGCTTGTTAAGGAGAACAAATTTGTCCAATCCACCGAATACTGTCCTTTCCTTCTTTGACCAATTTTCTCGTCGAGTTGCTGATACGTTTGTTGAACAGCAACAGCCTACATAGCCCGTCTCCTTCTTTTCAAAGGAAGAAAGCATCAGACAAATCTGTAGTTCTAAGTCCTTTTGACATAAGATTCTCGGCCCGCTTTCTCCATTACGTTACGACCACTGAACAAACTTTCTAGCATCTCAATTTATTTTCTATACTCTTTCAGAATACATGTTAATGAGTCATAAATTACATTATTGGCATAGCCTTGCTCATTCACTAGTTTAAAAGAGTTTTCAAAATTCCTATGGATCATATGAAGTAGTTCCATTCGCTCTGGGTCCGCGCTATTGAGCAGTCCGGCACCTCGTAAAAGGTCCGTGCTTACCTCGGTCAAGAAATGGCTCGTTTCGATATAAGGGAAAGCACGGGGGAATTCTTGGACTAAGGTCGCCTTATGCGTTTCCAAATACTTCTCTACTTCTTCCACAACTAAATTTGTTATCAAATCTTCTTTATTCTTCCTTTTATCCCTTCTTTTGTTATTGGAAGAGGAAGAAGAAGAAGAAGAAGAGAAAAGGGCTCTTTCGTCTAGATCGCCGTCTTCTCCACAAGCCTGAGAGTAAGAGGTAGAATGTGGCACACAGGCAGGATGGAATTAATGGCAGCGAAACTAAATAGGATCAGAAGAGAGTTGATCCAATGGTCGAAGGAGTCTAGAAGCCCATTTCGAGTAGCTCATATCTTCTCTCACGTACGCGCCTATGATATCCTTTCTGCTGCCCTACCTATCTGAGGACATAGGAGCCTATCTTTTATTTCTGTAGGATAGAGCTCTTCCTCCCAACTCAAAGCCAAGCCAGAGGCTTGAAAGACCTGGCCAAAGAACTGTTGGAAAGCTGGACTAGATGCGGATAGAGGCCTCTGATTCACCCTTCGGACAACTTAGACTACCTCACAACTCAAACTAAGGAATTCTGGTCGGTCAAGACACAGTATCGAATTAGGGGCAGAGGAGTCGGAGAAGTCTGTCAGGGGAGTTCCGAGTAGCTCCTCAACTCAGGAAGTCAGCTGCAAAGGAAGTGTTCTGGTCCTGATAAAGACCCCAGACTGTTGGGCATATGAAGTAGTCGGAGGAGTCTGTAAGGGAAGTTCCGAAAGGCTCATACCAACTAAGAAGCCGCTGCCAGAGGAACTTATCTGATCCTTCGGGCAACTCTATCGCCTCAGTTCGAGGGGTAGAGCTGCTCACATACCTAAGCTGCCCTAGCTGAGGAGTTAGCTTATTAGTCTATCTGTAAGCCAATTCAGAAGTTAGCCCTCTCTTCCCGGGCATAGGAATTAGCTTATTAGTCTCTCTTTCAGGGAAGAAATGTTCTTCCTCTCAACTCAGGCAGCTGCCAAGGATTTCCTACTTTTCGCATAACACCCTAGGCTATAGGGCGTATGACCTTAGTCGGATCCAGCTTCCAGCCTACCACCGATAAGTTCCTAGCACCGCATTTCGGGAGCCAAGGTCCGAGGTTTTTGTTCTGCTGATAGCTCTTTTAAAGAAGAGGTCTCAACGAGCCAACAAACCTGTCTCATCAAGAAGATCCAGAGCATATTTGCGTTGACAAACTGAAATACCCTCTGTAGACCGAGCAATTTCAAGCCCAAGGAAGTACTTGAGAGGACCGAGGTCACGAAGCTTGAAATGAAGTTGCAACTGATCTTCGAGAGTGTATTAGCTGGAACAAGAAATAGCTTCTCTGCGCCAAGGAAATCCGGATCTCTCTACATACTATACGAACATGAAGACTCTTTTGGAACAATTAAATGGAACTAAATCAGTACATGTTTGTGATCAGATCAGGCGGAGTCTATATGCCTTCTTCCTTTGCTACAGCTAGCGGGTATTCATTCAAAAAGAATGCATTTACCTTTCTCCCGGGAAAGTAGGACTTGCTTCTCCGTTGAGTAAGAAAAAAGGAAGAGGATTGGCTGAACGTAAACTCCATGATTGTCTCATGGATTTACAACACGATTGATCCTTCCATCCGCTCGACTATTACGGATCGGGAGATTGCGAAGGAACTCTAGGATAGTCTCAAGAAACGTTTCTCTGTTACAAACGGGGTTCGTGTGCAACAGTTGACAAAGGAACTTGTAGGTTGTACCCAGGGGACGATGAGTGTCGAACTTTATTGTGCAAAGTTGCAGAAACTTTGGGAAGATCTTGTACAGAACATTACAGCAGGAGATTGGGCGAAAATCTGTTACCTTCTCAGCATTAGTCTTCTTGGGAATGAGACAGATAACAGTGGAGTTCCATTGTTGCAGCATCTGACCTGATGAGAAGAACTCTTTGACAGCCAAGGTAAGATCATAGCCAGTTATATCCCAAGTCTTTTGGTAGAATTCAGCCGTGTACCCATCTGGTGTGCTACCTGGGGTCTTGTTCCTTGGAAGGCTATACACCACCGATTTCTTCAGCAGAAACAGGGGAATAAAGGAATCAAGGCATTGGAGCACTTGATCCTGGTGAGGCTTGAGATGCGGAGCTTGGATAGAAAGAGCTTCACCGAGAGTGGAGGAGAAGAAGTCAATACAGTGTGATTGAATTGCCTCCTTCCCTTCCAGCCTATTACCAGACGCATCCAACAAGTAGTGAACTTGGTTTCTGCTTTTTCTTCCTACAACCTTCCTGTGAAAGTATGAAGTGTTCAGATCACTTTCTATAACCGAGGTTACCCTTGACCTTTGCATCAGGAAACTTTCCTCTGCTAAAGCCAACTCTAGCCATTTCCTATGGGCAAACTTCTCTTTCCTTGCAGCTTCCTTAGTGGTGGAATTCATCAGGTCAGCCTGGCGATAGCGTCTCCAAAGCAGCTTTCACTCTCTTTTCAATCCCAGAATAATTGTCTTTGTGGAGAGATTTGATTGGTCCTCTAAGCTTCTTCAGTTTCTTGGATATGGAGAATATTGATTTCTGCGCCCCTGATATTAATAGAGGTCCAGGCTTCAGCAATCATTCCCATGAAGGTTCCTTGTGAGAAAGTTGGGAAACTTGAATGGTCTCTTGGCACTTGAGGCTTGTCTACCAAGAAGCTGGGGCTGTGGTCAGAGAACACACTTTCACCAAAAAATCCATAAGACAGAGTTCAACGCCCAAACATCATTAATCAGAATCCTGTCCAACTTCTTAAGGAGGGGATTATCTTCATTATTGTTCCACAGCACACAAGTGTAGTGGTTTCGTAAGATCACTTAGCTCAGCCTTTAGCAGACAGCTTCTGAAATCCTCCATACTCCCCGGCACCCTACCACTATCAGCAGAAGAGTCTTGAGGGTTCAAGGCTTGGTTGAAATAGCACACACCTAAGATCAGCCAAGGCTTTCCATCAGGGTTACAGGCCATTCCTTCTAACTCAGCCCTCTTCCTTTCTTCTCTTGTATTCAGGGCATACACAAATCTCCTCTGTGCTATGAAAGAGAAATACGAAAGTTTTGTTTAGGGGGCTAAAAGCCTAATATCAAGTGTAGTGTAGTCACTTGCTCCGAAAGTCAAGTAGTGTCCCGTGTGAATCTCTTTGCTAGTTGAAAGAGACTGCTTTTCTAGTTCCGTCGACAACAGATCCAGCTTGACTCCGTTGACTCGTTCAGATGCTTACTATCTGGTCTGGTTAAATAAAGGTCTGCTTTTCTTTGTGCTGAGCTCTTCTTTTCTTTTCTTTCTTTGACCCAGCCAGCCTGAAATGCAAGTAGTTTCGCTAAGTAGATGAAAGAGACTCCCCATACGCGGATTCATCGGAAAGGAGATCAACAGATTCAACTTCAGCACACCCTACTGAACCTTCGGCTAAAGGAATTATTATCGCTTAGCCAAACTATAGAGGCTAAGGAAAGTGTCTCTCTTCTCCAAAGTCTCCTTCTTCAGCACAAGCACACTGCTCTGGTTCACCTCCTTAACGTTCGGCTGCTTATCTTGCTGATTCTGATTCAACTCGATCAACAACGGATTGCCAAGCAAAGCAGCAGCCAACCTAGCTAACGTAGTTCCATCAGGGCCTACTTCTAACTATAAACGCGAGTAAATGTGATCAGCTAAAAAACTCGTAAGCAGCACACTCGTAGTCAACATAATCAACAGAAGCGGATTTCACGCGATCGACCACTGACGAAACGAGCTATATTGAAGCAAAGCAAGAGAGGAGAGTTGCTAAAGGGCCTCGGATTAGCTCGGGTAAAAAAAGCCTTGGCATTCCTACCTCGATCGATCCATCTGGTTACACATCTCTGATCCATCGGTCAAATCTACAATTTAGGGGATTTGCAGCACACCGATCTTCCTCTGTGTTGGAAGCTGGGTAGGTAGTTCCTAGGGCCCGCACACATGTAATTAGAAGAGGCCAACTATTCCTTGGCTCGCTGATTGATCTGTCTGATATCCCAACTCATGACCGATGAAAGAAAGGAGATTAGCAGAACATAGATACTAGCCCAGGGGTGTGCTTGTGCTAAAGGGATCCGTCGATGAGCTTCCTTAAAGTTTGCAAAGTTATCGTTCCCAGGAGCTCACTCGCCCCAGAATAAGACATTCTATACTGCTCTGCTCCTAACAACGCTAAGAGTTAGGGGTAGGAGGTATGACTGTTGCCTCGACTAGGAATGCTAATCTCCTGTTTCCTCTCCTGCTTTTTTAGTCGAGTTGCTAAAGAGCACACCCCTAGCGCAGCAACTTTCAGTTAAACAAAGGTCTTCTTTGCTGCTGAGTCTTCTCCTCTCGTGGAATCCATGGCACCTCTCACTTCTCCAGCACACTGGTCCAGAAACAACTACCCAGTTTTGATAAAACCAAGGCAGCCCTGTGCTGGCAAAAGGGTTAACTACCGAAGCTAAGAGCTAAGGAACAAGAGAAATTGCTGCGCTAGGAGTGTGCTAACCCCAACAGCTAACAGTACATACATAGGAATCCAGCTAAGAGCTAAGGAATTCACTCATAAAAGAAAGGAAAACTCCCCTGCTTTTTTGGCTAGTCAAATCTGCCATGGTGGGTAGCAGGTATTCCTGAACCTGAAGTTGTACATCTATCATCCGTGGGATCCATCGCAACTCCGACTTGACTTTCCAGCTCTGTGCTGTCTTGACATGATGAGTTATGATGAGGAGTTATGACCCTTACTAGCACACTCCTGCTTTTTCAGTTAAACAAAGGTCGAGACTTCTCCTCATGATCCACCAATTTTCCAAGGAGGGCAAGCTGATCTGGTGGTAAGGCCCTGAAAATACTCATCAATAGTCCGTGTACCTTTCTTCCATTCTTTGATTTGCAGTTTGAGTTGTTTGATGTTTGGCGTATGTAGATGCTAGGGTATCCCAGACATCTACAGTTGTTGAGGACAGAATTGGCTGAATTGAGACAGAGATGGCACCTATGAGCGCGCTGTAGATGAGCTTATCCTGACGCTTCCAAACTGTAAAGGCAGGATTTGTGGTTGTGTTTCCTTCTGTGGTGATTGATGGTTTGGAGTGTGCTGCAGAGCCATCGAGGAATGAGACAAGATCATAGCCATCTAGAAAAGTAGGGCTTTGACTTGGCGACTCCACATGAGATAGTTGGAAGAAGACAGCTTTGTGATGTTTGTCATGTTGATGTTGAGGAGAAAGCAGGAGTGTGCTGAGGAGCTCAGGGTTGCTTCGCTCACTTAACTGGCTCATACTACTTGTTCACAGACGGACAAAGAGATAGTTGTCTGAGTAGCAAACAGACGATTAGCAACAGAGTGTGCTACAGGCGTTCATCACTTACCTGCATACATCATGCTACTTGTTCAGCACACCAGACGGACAAAGAGATAGTTGTCTGAGTAGCAAACAGACGATTAGCAAAGTGTTCAGTGCAAGGAAAAAAAGCATAGTTTGATGAGTGCCAAGACGATTAGGAGAGTGTTCAGTGCAGCACAAAGGAAGAAGGATCTCGCTTGGCAGGGCCGGAAACAGGTGCGCGCAGTTGGGAGGATACCGGGGTGTGCTAGTAAGCAAATGGGAAGTTGATCCGATCTTAAGTAGCCCAGGATCCATCCCAGGGGAAGATCTATCGAGTAGCAAACCAGGTTTGAAAGAGATGGGTAGGTAGAACAGCCAGAAAGATAGAAAGAGCTGTTGCTGGAAATAAGATATGTAAATAGTCGAGTTATTGCATCCCTCTCACAAACTATCAATTTCATAAGAGAAGAAAGATCGTTTTTAGAAAAGAAAGAACGTTTTGATTCGAGGCGGATCCCTTTTTCTTTGCCTTTACGAGTTGAGTAAACAAATCAATCAAAAAGCTTTCTCCTTAAGGTTCTCACACTCTAATGACAAAGCGTCCGTTCACGTCAAGAATAGACTTTTTTGATTCCGTTGCTTCTAGTTCTCAGAGTTTCATCGATATTTTTTTGGTGTTCAGTGTACCCTGAGTACAAGATCGAAAAGAATGCATTCCAAGTGAGATGTCCAAGATCAAAGGAACGAGGGTAAGAATCGACGAGGAATAAATAAGATATAATATAAGTTAATGACAAAGCGTGAGTAGAATTCTCGAAAGAAGGTTTCCATTTAGTCTCATAAAGCAAGCACCTCTTTCACATAAGAAAGTGGAGGCAGGCTTGGATACGATCTAAAATGATATTCCGGGGCGGAGCCATATGAGGCGGAGCCATATGACGCGAGAGTGTAGACTCTGGAACTCAGGGAGCAAGACCCTAAAGAAAGTTCAAGAAGCTATGAAGAGTGGTGAAAAATGAAGAGTGGTGAAAAATGGAAACAGGGGAGTTGGCTGATTTTATTAGGTTGCAATATGAAGATGAAGAGTGGTGAAAAATGGAAACAGGGGAGTTGGCTGATTTTATTAGGTTGCAATATGAAGTATCTACTTATCATATTATTGCCTCTGCTCGGTAGTTCCGTAGCAGGGTTTTTAGGACTAGGATCAGAAGGCGTTTCCCGTTTCACTCTTTTAATGTTCTTTATTCTAGTGGTTTTTTCTATTTTACTATTTCGATGCTTAAATCCGTATTTAGGAAAGAGGATGACACAATGGTGCTATCTAGCACTTGTTTTTCAAGTATCCCTATTTCTAATTCTTCTACGTAGCCATATTTTAACAGGGTTTGGTACATTATGCGCGGATCTATTTACTGTCTTTATGGGAACATTGGCAGTTTCGGGATCATCTGGGGAGATAGTGAATCACCAAGCCGGGACCACCTCTTCTGAATGGTTTACTTATACGTCCGATATGGTCGAAGATTCGGCCAGTTCCGGGCGTAGCTCGTCGGTCAACCAACCCCTTCCCGAAGAACCGGCTTGGGAACGAGAAGCTAGGGCGCGAGAGCACGAACGCATCTCGGCGGAGATCGAAAGTATTATGGCGGCCTGCGAAAAGGAAGAGGCGGCCATGGTACGGAAAGCTCACATTCTCTTGCATCAACGGGGGATAGCTCTCGAGGATGCAGAGGATGTCAAGCGTGCTCTCCAGTTGGCTCTCCATGACGACTGGGAGCACGATATTGATAGCCGTCAAAGGCATTTCACTATGCTCAAGCGGGACTTCGGGACAACTCGCTGTGAAAGGTGGAATACTTTCATTGATGAGCTCAGGGGCTTGGGTAACCACCAGGTCAATGCCCGGCATTACGTCGATTAAAATGGGGGCATACCGTGGTGGGATCTTCGACTGGGGTGAAGTCGTAACTAGCAGTGTAAACCTGAGATTTGCAAGAGTTTTGTCTTCCAGAAAGAAAAGTTGTTAAGCAAAGACTGGAGAGGCCCCCGGTCGAGATGTAGTAAGTAGGTCTCCTCTACTGGGAGACTGAGGAGAATGGGAGTTTGTGGGTTGAGGGTGTGCTAAAGGGATCCGTCGCCTAGCTCCCTTCAAGTTTGCCTAGTGAGATACAGATCAATCAGCGAAGGTTTGACAAGGAAAAGGTGGAAACAGGGGAGTTGGCTGATAAAGATGGACAGTAACGATTGCGTAATATAAATTTATCGGCCTCGTCATCGAAAGCGGCTTCCAATTGCTCGGAAATTTTCAGCTATATGGGGGGCTTGGATGGTGAGCAAAAACTATTGATCAAGAAGTTGGTAAATTTTCGCATGAAAGAAGGTAAAAGAACGAGAGTTCGTGCTATTGTTTATCAAACTTTTCATCGCCCAGCTCGAACTGAACGCGATGTAATCAAACTTATGGTTGACGCCGTAGAGAATATAAAGCCCATATGCGAAGTAGCAAAAGTAGGAGTAGCGGGTACTATTTATGATGTCCCTGGGATTGTAGCCAGGGATCGTCAACAAACCTTAGCTATTCGTTGGATCCTTGAAGCAGCTTTCAAACGACGTATAAGCTATAGGATAAGCTTAGAGAAATGTTCATTTGCTGAGATACTGGATGCTTACCAAAAGAGGGGAAGTGCACGTAGGAAAAGGGAGAATCTTCATGGACTGGCTTCCACCAATCGAAGTTTCGCGCATTTCAGATGGTGGTAAAGTGAGACCACATAAAGAGCTCTTCGTCATTCAGTCAGATTATTAAGTAAGATATGGTTTGACCCTTTTCCTTTTTGTTTTCATTTTCATCCAGAAAGCCGGCCTTCCTCATACTCCTCCCTTCATTCATTGAGTTAGAGGAATCCATAGGAAGCCCACCCGTTATGCATTGCATGAAAGAACCTTTCTTTTTTGTATGACTTCTCTTTTGCCTCAGGTCGAATGAATACGAAAGGGAGATCAATCCAAAGAAACAAAAAAGGCCATGAATGAAGAAGTTGGGCCTTTCACCCTCTTTCTAGTTACTCTGGGAGCTGATCTGATAAATGCACTTCAAAGGGAGGGAAGGCTAGGAATCTCGTTTTTGCTCCTCGTACACATCTTCCTCAGTCCGGGCATTCCGACCGGCGGAATAGGCATTCATATAATCCATTTAGCCATCTGAGGCACCTCTATTGGATGAGTTGACCTCACCTCTTTCATTCAGATCTGCAGAGACAACTGGAACAGAAGCTGCACTGGAAGAGGTAGCTAAGCCTGCCGAATCTTGGGAATTCAAATCTGTTACCGACCTACGTTGAAAATAAACCAGCAGCTAACTGCTGAGTAAGAAGGGCAGGGTCGGTACTGTGTAGGTGGAACAAAGTAAGGTCGAGAGTCGCGAGTCAAGAAAGGAATTTTCTTAGCACCAAAGGATTATAAGTTAGAGTTAGACGATGGTTCAGATGTTATGAAGCACAAGGGTGCAGGTAAAGACTACGTCACTGAAGAGTGGTTTGAAAAACAATACAACGATCCCTGCTCGGACAGTAACTGGTCGAAAAGCCTCTGCTAAAGATCGTCTTCCTAGCAAAATGACATTCTCCTAACTGAGAGAGTCAAGGGCAGCTCTTACCCTGCCAAGCCAATCTAGATGTCTTACGCATAACACAAGCTAAGCCGCTTCCAGTGAAAGCAGTAGTGAGGTAGCTCAATAAACCTAGCAAACACCGGCTAGATAAGTGGGGCAGGCTGCTAACTCAGGGGATTCTTTGTCGATAGAAGGCATTCGCGAAAGTCGCCGATGAAGAGAAGCTTTACTAAAAGAGGGCTTCTCATTATGTGGATACAAAGGCTTCAAGTGGTGCGGTTCCCACAGGAATTGCAAACACCTGAAGAGAGCGGGTCCAACCCGATACGATATCCTTCTTTCCCTAGAAAGAAGTATTCACGTAGTCCAATCCATTACAGCCCGGCAGTCTAACAGGCGTAGATCACACTGGAACTGGAGTAGTGGAACTAGCACGACGAACAATGCTCGGCACTCTGGTCAAGTGAGCCCCTCTCATTCTCTATAATCCCTATAGTTGCCCTGTATAAGCATTCTTAATATGCCCTCTCAGGCTAATGAAAGCAAAAAAAAGCAGAAGGCCCTTACTACACTAAGCGCTACGAGAGCCCCCTATACGGAAGGAGACTCTATTTGGTCAAAGTCACTTTCCAGAAGAGATCAAGTCGTTTACTTCTTATTTGTGACTCTTGCCAACAATTAGTTCTGTAACTGGCACTTGACTCAAACCGCTTGTCTAAATACTGGAAAAGAGGGAATTGATTCAAGATTCCCTTGTGCCCTACAACCCTCGAGGCTTTTAAGTCCATAGCGCCCGATTCGATCACTCTATCGAGTAGAAGTCCAGGGATGCTTCAATCGATTCTTAACACCTTGAAAACTCCCTTCTTTATTTTTGATGAGAAGGCCAATTTTTAGCTTTCTCGGCTTAACGACTCTTTTCTTTCTTCGAACCTTTTGGTATGTATTGCCCCATAACTATAGATCAGATCCACCAGACGAGAAACTAAATTCCGCACTGCTGCTGAGTCGTCGGACTTATCCACCAAGGGATTCGTGGAATTTCTGTGAATTGCGTTGGGGGAAATCTACCAAAGCTAGGCAGATAGATAGACTCCTTTCCCGCTGCTAAGGGAGAGCAAGAAAGAAAATAAAATTCTTGTTTTTTAATTAGCGCCTCCTTTTGAGTATGCCGATACTAAGAGTCCTCTCACTACCAACCAGCAGACATCATCTGGCTGGGTCTTGCCGGTATCAACAACGAGAAAAAAACAACCAAATGGAAACAGCAACTAACTATGACTCTTGGCCCAGACAACGTCCTAGGCGTAGGGTAGATCGGAGCAAGAGGGAACGCCTAGACGACGTTTTTATTCCTGGGCTGCTGTAAGTAGATCGAGAGGTCGTTCCGCCCCTTGTCCCCGAAGATGGGTAATATGTTCTCAAAAAATGTTGCTTCAATCTGACCTAGCTGGCGAGCGATCCCAGTTCGCGGCAGAGAACAAGACAGCAAGCGAGCGTACCTTTGTTCGCTTCTTCTCCACCAAGCACGGAAGTTTAAGGATAACTGTAGGTCGGTGGCTACCTAAGGAAACTCCGATTCGATCCGCCCCCCCGGCTGGGAGGCATTTACCTCATCCCGATCACAAGGAGAGGTTCACCATGATGGGGGTACTTCTAATTTTCCTTTCTGGAAAGAATGAAATGCATAGGGGACCATCCTTTTGTTGCGGCATGCTCCTCAGATTTACGGATTCGCAGGGGGCGGAACGACCTACTTAGTTGACTGACAATGACAAAGGCTTGCGAAACTAAGTATGGCCTTTCAAATTGAATCTTTAGTAGTCTATCAGTGGTGCGAAGAGAAACATATCTTTTTATGACTTCTACTTATTGATCCCGGCCCGGAAAAGTGAGCGACCAGGTTTATAAAGACTGGTTCGAAAGGCGCGTCTAGCCCTCTTGATGAATGAAAGAAAGGGTTTCTGAGCCCTAGCCCTGTAAGCCCACACCTGTGTAGAGTAGATCGTTCAACACCTGCGGCACAAACCAATTTTTGACCTATTGGTCCTAGTCTCATAGGCGACCGAACGGCCGCCCCCTAATTACTAGACCGACCCGCTATAATAATTCCATAAACACCTAGCGAAGATATGGCAAACAAATAAAGTAGCCCTATGTTCGGATCTGACAATACCATACCATAATCAAAAGGTACAACGGCCCGAGCGACCAGACTTAACATAAATGTAGCCACTGGAGCCATTCTAAAAAGGAAAAAATTAGCACTACTTGGTGAAATAGGTTCTTTTATAATCAATTTCGAACCATCTGCTACAGGTTGTAACAATCCGAACGATCCCACTACATCAGGACCCTTTCTACGTTGCACAAAAGCCATTACTTTACGTTCAGCTAGCACTAAAAAGGCTACTCCTAGTAGAAGTGGTAGAATTATTCCAAGTATTTCAGCTGGAACAGCTATGTACGTTTTCGATTTTTTATTTACTCATGATCTGGCCTGGTTGACCCAATCATGATATTGAAGGATGGGACCTTTTCTCGAAAAACTCCCGATACCGAGAAGAGTTGAAGATGGTGCAACATTCCATCTACTCTCAATGGAACCCCCCTATCACTTTACTCCCGAAATAAAGCACCCCTTCTCCGCGAACTATCTCAATCCCCGTTTAAAAAAAATTGTTTAATATAGATAGATTCGTCCCCACGTCTGAGAAGGTCCTTTTCCACTTGGTCTAGAGATCTTATTTCTAGGCGGTCCATTTCGGCCGGGCTAGATCCGGGGTTCGAGTCCAGCTCCTCCCGCCTCTCGTTCAAGAAGTAGCAAAAAGCCTCTTGAAGAGAGTAGGCGGCCCTTTCTTCCAAATAAGGATTGCGGAAAAGCACCTCGCGAAACACTTCTAAACAGGAGTGCTTCCGCTCCCTTATTTGAAGATCCCGGTTTTCAAAATCCAGGAGCCGAAAATATTCCTTCTGATGGGGGGAATTATGTAGGGATTCCTTAATTTCCCCCCAATACTGTCCCTTTTCTTTACCAAGCAAGAAAGGAGAATTTTTGGCTTCAAGGATTAGAATTCTATTTTTCATAGAAGATTCTAATCCCAGATCAGGGGTAATAGGCCATGGCTCTGAAAGGACTCTCAGTCCAAAAGAGTCTTCCGACGAGGGGCTAGGGGGGAGAGCAGCCTCTACCAGGGGGGCCGCGTCCATTGAGTATAAGAGAGCAAATGATGGTATAGCAATGAACATCGAGATGATACTAGGAAAGATGGTCCGAAGAATCTCGATAGTAGTTCCATGAACAATCCTTTGCGGGATTGCATTTTTTTTATAGTGGAAATGCCATAAAGCGCGAACCAAGATCCATAATACGAAAACCAAAATCAGAATGAGGAAGAAAAAGATATCGTGATGTAAGTCTATTATTCCTTGCATTATAGGTGTAGCTGCGTCTTGAGATCCTAATTGCCATGGTTCCGCTACATCTCTCATATATAGAAATAACCGTTTTAGAACAATCATTTTCAAAGCAAAGGTTCCTTCATTTTCTGCTCCCCCCAAACAAAGAGAGACTGATTCTGACTCTCCCAATTAAGGAAGACGGAAATGGCTGGTGCCGGTTGGTCCAACCAAGAAAAAAGAGATGGGAATTTGGGGCGTAAGATTCTTCTTCTTCTTACAATATTTTGAGTTAGAGAGCTAGATCACTCTCCTCTAAGCAGCCTTCTGATTATATACTTTTCTATCAATCGATAAGCCCGGGTGGGGCATTCTATCAAGTTCCGATCCTTCACTTGCTGATATCAATGGGAATCACATTGGTGTTGATGTTAACACAGACTGACCGCAAGATCTTGATATCTACGTTAGATGATCTCCCAATAGTCAGATAAGATCTTAGACACCAGAGACCTGCTTCGCGGGATCGCCTAAAAGGACCTGATCCGCTCTTGGCAAAGCTACTATGGGCGGTGTTTTCTTGATCCGATTTCTAACTGGAATTGGAATCTTCTTCGATTAGATTGGAATCTTCTTCGATTAGATTGACATCTGATTTTCTTCTCTTACGATATTTTTTCGATATTTTTTATATTTTTTATATAAAGAAAGAAGAGAACGGACAAAGGTAACAAAGAGTCAAGTCTTACTTATTATTTAAGCTGGAATGATATTTTTATTTTCTTTCGATATTTCCCTGTTTACTCTTTGGGAACTTTTTGTTGTTTAGCTTTCATTCTTCCTTCACTGCTCTGTCAGAATCCAAAATTTAGCAAATTAGTAAAATTTTGTACTCTATGTGCTGTTTTTCTTGTCTGTAATCGTTGCACCCGGAATGGTACATGGTTTAGTTTAGCGAAGAGGAATCTGTACATCACTGGGAACGTCATGGCTTGCTGTCTCTTCCTGTTTCGTTACCGGAGGGTTCGTTTGTGTAAGGCGCGTCTAGCCCTATCGAACGAAGGAAGTGAGCTGGTTAATCGCAGCTTACTTCTTGAGTGATCCCTTTGCAGGTGTAGCTTAAGCAGGGGCTATCGCCGCGTTTCAAAATCTCTTTGCTTACCACTTGACTATATTCCGTGGTTGGGGTTTCATTCCCTATGTCTTCGAGCCTTTCTGGGAATGTGGAGGAACCCTTTTGTATTAGTTGTTAGCGAGCCAAGGAAAGGAAGTTTGTTAGCTAGGTAGGGAGGGGCAAAGTCCACTCGCTACGCTAACAAATAAATCTCTAAAAGAATCCGCATATGTTGTCAGACAGCCACTTCTTCTTTTCCTGTGAGTCTTTCACTTCAATTGAAGAAGGATTTTTCAAGAGACAGCTTTGAGTCTCTCCCCCGGGTTCTGAGAGGAGCTGGTTTATGAAAAACCGGGCTAGCTCGCAAAGAGAAGTGGAATCATAAAGATCGAGACTGCACTGACTGGGCTCACCTTTTAAGTCAATAGAATAGGGCTAGTTCATGCGCTTTGTTTCTAGTGGAAAACTTGAAGGCCTCCATGGAGGGGTTCGCCCTCCAGTACGAACAAAGGTTCAGTCCACTCCAAGCTTTGCTACTGCTTTGAAAGAGTTGTGGAAGCTGCCAGTCCTGGTTGAGGAAAAAGAAAAGACTACGCCAAAGAACGTTTATAAACCAGATGAAGTTACAGGGAAAGCGAAAGAAGCTCTTTAGCGGTCAACTTTCTCATATAATCGAATTATTAGTGAAGGAGCGAAAGAGAACTCGAAAAAGGCCAAGAGGTATAGGAAAGATCGTCAACCGTCTCCCTCTTATAGCGCGCTTAGCAGCTCTTTCTTCTTTATTCCTTTAAGGGCTACTTACATCAACGGCGGTTCATCCAGGCTGCCTGATTGCAGGCATTGAAGTTTCAACTGGGTAAGACTCCCCTAAACGCTTAACTATCTATCTAAACATGGCATTCTATTCTTTCTTTCTGCCTTTATGCGACTATATTCACCATTCCTAGGACACGGTTTGACTGCAAGTGTGTAAGGCTCCGCAGGGAACGCCCTGTTAGGGAAGAATGCCGCTACCATGTGCGGATAAGCCTTCCGATTAGCTGACTGAGACCATCTTCGGCTTATAGCTGGTAGAACATCAGGGAAACTAAAATATATGGCAATGGCATTTAAGGTCTTTAGCTCCTCAACAACGGTAGGTCTACTAAGCCTAAGCCACTAAGGAAGATTTGAGTTTTGAATCAAGATCTGCTATCTGCCCACTGCCCCTACCCATAAACATTCTGACTGCTGATTAGCTTAGCCCACCCCGACCGAATCTCATTCAGGTCTTCTCTTCTATTAACAAACAAGGTATATATACCTGTAAGCCCACCTTTACATTCTAATGCTTGTCTTAGTTACGAAGACGTGAACCTTTAATTTGCAAGAGTAGTTTCATCGGCGTAAGGGAGGGAGAAGGTTGTTCGACTGAAGCCCGACCTCTATGATTTGAAATGAGTGCAGAAATTTCCCTTTAAGAGAATGATCTTTACAGGAAAAAGAGCCCAGAGGTTTAGTCAGCTATTGTCAGTCGAGAGATGTAGAAAGAGAAGGATCTCGCTTAGGCGGAAGCGGGTGCGCCAACTCCTGTTCACAGGCGGTTAAACGTAGGTATTATTCCCTGCATTTGACATCTCCAGAACGGGGAATATCCAGACCTAGTCGATAGCTTAGTTGCCCTAAAGGTTTAATTACCAGCAAGCATGGTTAGGGTAGGAGTAAGTGGAGGTTAGGTAACCCAGCCAGAGGATTCCGTTAGCGGGTTGATTCCGAGCTGGTAATCGAACAGGTCACCAATCGTCCTCGAAAGGGCGGTTCAAGCGCATGAGTTCAGAGGTCTATAGATCGTGATCTGAATATAAAGTGGATTCCAGGGGCAGCTGCTTCTATAAACACAAGAAAAGGTCTTGTGGACTTACGGATTGATAACTTGCCAGTACACGCTGAGCCTCGTCGATGAGATGAGGTACCTCATTTAGGATGACTATTGGAAACGCGCGGTGCCGCGTTAGGTTAGGGAGCGGGGCTCATTTCATCGATCATTTCTGCACGAGCAAAGCTCAATAGTACATATAGATTCAGATAGCATAATAAACTAAGTGAACATGGCTAAAATGAAAATTGATAAACAAGAGCATAAGATTGCCTACGTCACCATAAAACTCGACACAGAAATTCATAAGTAAAAGCGGCGTAAGTTACTAACATGCCACATGCGAGGGACAGAACTGCCATTGACAGCCTCCAGGCAGTAGCTCCCAGCTCGGCTTGCTTCTACTACCTTATAGGGTCCCCCCCAGTTAGGATCTAACTTGCGCTTTCACTTAAGTAAGGAAAGTCCTATTCTAAAAGAAAAGTAGATTTCTCCCTAGATGCTTGGAAATTTGAATTACTCCACCACCTCGCCCGGTGAACTTCTAACCATCCTTTTCTAGAGAAGAATAGCTATCTTTCGTCAGAATTGATTTCTTTTATACCCGAGTGAATTGAAGCATTCCTTTATGTGGGAACGTCCATCTCTAGCGTGGATAAGCCTGAAGGTCCTACTAAGCGGTCTAACTCGACTCCCCTTTCTAGGGAGATGTGGACGAAGGCTACTTGAGCTCATTCTCACATTTCGGGGTAAGAGGCTAGGCTAGGAATAGGGTACAGAGGCGTAGGGGGAATGAAAGAATTTGCTTAGTCATAATAGTGCTTTCAAAGTGAAAGGATATAAAGTAATTCATTCCTCTGCTTGCAAGCTACCTATGATTTTCTTCGTCACCAACCATTTCCGCTGACTCAAGCATGGCATCTTTCCTCAAGCCCCTGGCATTTCCAGGATCGATAGGTGCATCCCCTCCTCAACCCTATTTTCTTATACAGCCTATCAGTTATTGAATAAGAAATAGGCACCTCGGCTAAAGCCTGACTATGCCACCGGTCGTTCTAGCATAGTCACTGAGACCCAACTTGCGTACTCGGATTACTTCAGGCGGCCCATTGGAAAATATACTTCTACCAGGCCTACTCAATCCTATCTTAGGAAGCCCGCATCTCTGTGTCAAACCTTTTTGAAAAGGCTCTACTTGAATTGAATAATATTTCTTTATTCCGACTTCGCCAATGAAAGAGGGTAGTTGAATAGACCGATATATCTAGAAAGTGTGGAGTGAGTGAATGGTGGAAAAAAAGTAACTGGCACCGCCCCTTGCTGGATAGAATATCGAGATGCACGTGGGATTGGGGTGCTCTCTAAGTGAGGGGCCGTGGAACTATAGCTTAGATAGAAAGGTTTTTTAGGCCGGACAAAGGTCTAGGTTAAGTCCGGAGAAAAGGCTTGATGAACACCACCTCCTGGTTAGTGATTGGGCACACGCTTCCTTTACGGCGTAGAATCGGCTTCTTTTTTTGACGTATCAGAAAGGGCCTCTCTTCTACCGCCCGAAGTTTCTATTTATGCAAGTATCTTCACTTCAATACCCCACCCAGCCTATACATTTAATGATAACCGAACCCAAGCAAGGAGCTTAAATCTTGTCTATTTCCTTGAATGGTCGGGTTGGAAATTCTTTTATGTGCCAACGCAGGCCTATCACCTAATCTCCACTGCGAAATCCTTTGTTGGAAGGCTTGCTGATTTACACCTCTCTCCGCCGCTTCTTAACAGTTGACTCTGCGAGATTAGCACTTTCTTAGTTACTAACAGATATATCTTTTCCGCGCGAGCTAGTTCAACAGTTCATTCTTGTAAGCCCCCTTGTCAGCCACACTAAGACTTCGGGTCATCATTACCTCTGTTGAAGGAATAAGCCCTGCTATTTCAGCTCTGGGAGGAAGGACTACTTTTTTTCACCGCGAATTGCCTTTGATGCAAAACCATATACCGATCCTGTTAAGTCTTGAATTGACTTCTGATGTCCTGGCTGCCCCTTAAGCCTGGAAGAAGAGTGACTCGGGAAGAAATCTCCTGCTGGAGAGGTATATCCGGCCCTTCTACGAAGCCTCAACTGCAACTGAGACTGATAATAGGAGCAGTATTTTTAAATTGAATTGCTGGTGCCGGTTGGTTAAAGGCATGGGACTGCTTTCAATTGGACAACTAACTAACAATCGATTCCCCATAAACAAATAGTTATGAAACATTGGATTGGATGCCTTTTAAACAAGGAAAGTAAAGACAGCTAAGGTAAGGATTCCCCACATTGAAAGATATCTATTTCTTTCTTCTGTTCCCTTTGTCTAATAAGATGGGACTGCAGGAAAGTAAGTGGAAAGTAAGAACACAGTTGTTAGCTTATAGCGGGGAAGAAAGAACTAGCTCGACTGAAAGGAGAGGTTGTGAACACAAACTCGACTGAAAGGAGAGGTTGTTTACATACTCGAGCACTTGTTGCGAGAGGTCCAAGGTAATTTATTACTCTTATAAAAGAGGGAACTCGAGCATTTATTGCGAGAGGGAAAGCTTAGAGTTCCACTCCAGGAGAAGTAGCTTATGGTAGGGATTATAGGTAGGCTGGCTAAGGAGTTGCTCCTGGAAAGGTAGCAGCTTGGTCCCTTGATTGCGGGGTTTCAAACCTCATACCAAGAGAAAGATTCCAAACCAGCATACGCAAAGCAAAGAGCGGAAAGGTGCTTTGTACCTCATTTCGCTAAGCAGCGAGAATTGTACTGAAGCTCTCTTTCAAACGCCCGCCGATCGTACTACTTCATTCTTAGTGTGCTGACCAGATACCCCACCCTGAGCTAAGAGCCATAGCAAGAGATATAGCGTTGGCTGTAGGCTTAGTGAGCTCATAAACTGGCGAATCAATTCATTTGAAAGAGAAAGTCGGGTCTAGCTGATTCCCGAGTTGACCAATGATAGATAGGTAGGAATGGCAGGACCTAAACGAGCTAGGCTTCGTTAGCCAGTTCTCCTTTTAGAAGCTATTCTTAATGCCGCTCGGGCTCCCTTTTTTATGGGATTCCATCGCTCTTGGAACAGATGATATAAGATCTTACTAAAATAAAAAAAGTATAAAAATGAAATATACAGATATACTCTATACCGGTATACAGCAATAACAATGTCAGCCAATTAGCAAAGATCAAACGAACTCACTCAAGCGTACTACAGCTTTTCCGTCTTTCTTCCCTAAGCGCAATAGCCCCTTGAATAGATAGGATAGAATTAGTGCGCTTGAAAGAGATTCGGCTTAGTGAAAATTCCTAGTCTTACTCATCTCAGATGCGGGATTACCAATGTCACGATTGGAATTAGGAAAGGAAGCTGTGGC